TGAAGGAGATACACGATTTAAATAATGGAAGATCCAATATTTCAAAATTGTATCTAGAATGACTGGAAAAGTGGAAACAAGACCAGATATAATTTGATCATTATGAGCAAATCCAAAATCTTTGTAGACCGAACCAATCATTAGTTCCCACCCCCGGGGTGAGTGGAATCCGATACATAAATCAGTTAATAAAAGAATAGAAAAAGCCTTTATTGTGTCGCTTAAGTTATAGAGGAATTCCTGAACCCAAGAATTCAGAATGACAAGTTCTGCATTACCCAGAATAGAATAACCACTTAGAATAGCAAAACAGATTATATTTGTCGAGAAATCCAAAATGATATGGATATGATCTTCGTTGTGCATTTTGACCAATTGCATCGTCTCTTTGTGGATTCCTATACGAAGCTTTTGTATCTGTGTCTCCGGGTACTCTTTTATCATTTCATCCAACAGGAATAGTTGTTCTAATTCTATGAATCTTTCTAGAACGTTCTTTTCTTGAATATCATTCAAAAAAGTTTCGGATTGTCCGGTATTCCACCAATTAGTAACCCAAGGTTCCAGACTTTTATTAAATGAGAGAGAGATCCACCAGGGCAAAAAGACTATAGATGCAAGATACGGGAGGGGAGTCAATGCTTTCTTTTTTGACACTTTTCATCTGTGAATTGTTAATGAACCCGCTTCAGTCGCCGACTCTATCTGATCCGATATTTCTATGAAGCATGAGTTCTATAACAAGGTATGGAACCTATGGATCTATTCCTTTTTTTTTTTTTTGAATTGTTTAGTCCTTGGATCTAGAAAGAATATAGAAATAGAAATAGAATAAGGGCCCGTTTCGAATGAAGAAATAATCAAATACTTTTCCCAGATATCTCAGTTGGTCAAATTCGAACCAATTCTATCTTCATTTGTTCTTTCGATGAATGCCCAAAAGAACCGCTTGAAATAATGAATATTATTTTGATTTCGAGACGAAAGAACTCCCCTCAATTATTTTTTCGAAATTTTCACTGGCTACCCACGACCCAGGAATAATTGAGGGGATATTTCTGAAAAATATTAATGATGAAATCCGAAATAGGTGACAAAACGAGAGAGAAATTGGATAGTTATGAGAGATCTAAACGTTTGGTTATCCAGGAGCTAAAGAAAGGATCAAAAAAGAAACATCGATTGACAAAAGAAAGATAATTAACGAGATATGATACATCTGTATCTAATGTATTAATCCAAAGTATTGGCCCTAAAAAGAGAAATTATGTATTCCGAAATGCTCTGATATGTGTGATGAATACATACTTATTAGACTTGTTACTAGTAGAATTGAGTTCTATATGGAGAAAAAGGAGTTTTGGTCGATCAAAATTGCTTCTTATTATGGTTGTTCCGTATACGTCCGCCTGCTTTATTCTATGGGCCACAGAAGGATTACCAACGGAACGGGGGAAATAGAATCTAACATGTTTTGCTCGAATGAACGTTCCGAAGAAGCTTCAGTTATATTTAAAAGGGGGTTCCTGGGTCCCTTCCCTCATGCTGAGAAAGCATTAATTCCCTTCATTTCAAAATACTTCAATTGGCACGCGCAAGAAATAGGCCAATTCAGCAGCTTTTTGTTCAATTTCTCGTGGAGTCAAATTTTCGTCAGTACGGGTCAAGGGAATGGCGCCCTGGCCTCTGATTTCCATATAAAGGACACGTCGAGGATAAAGACCCTCTTTAACTTCCATTCTGATCGATTGAATCTCTCTCATAAGGAATCGAAGGAAGATGCGACGATTTATTCCAGGAAATCCCCAACGAAAAATACACACTATTCCTTCTTTTCTATCGAATCGATCATAACCGCTACCTACATTCCACGAAATTGTGCACCACAAATAGGAACTAATGAACAGACCTGCGATCCCATAGAAAGACATCACGATTCCTTGGGGAAAAAAAAGGATTTGCTGAGACGGGAATAAAGATATCAGATTCCTACCAAGATAACTGGAAGTTCCAACCAATAGGAATCCTAGTGAACCTAAAAAAAGGATACAGGCCCAGCAGAAATTACTTGTTTTTCGAGATCCCGTTATAAGTTCTATCCATATACGTTCTGATCGATAGTTCATACTAGATCCAGTTGCATCCTATTGGAATTGAGAGAAGAGAATAAGCCAAATGAATTTGATTTTACTTTTTTTATTTTGCTCCCGAAGTAACTCTCATCAACTAGCACTATTATGACGCGAACTATTAGGAGTAATTCATCAAATTGGTTAGATATAAAATAATAACATCCCCTTCGTATAATACCACCACTATGTATATCTACATAATATAGATACGTTAACTTTCTATTTCAGATATCCGCTCTGATCCATTTTAAAACAGCTATCCCCCCATATACATGCATTTATCCATATATAATGTATCCGCATGTATAATCACTTTTTTATTTGTGCCCGGAGGGAGCCACATGTCGTATCATATTCCACTAAATGGATATCCCTATTATGATCCAAGTCCAAGTGTTGAAATAAATTGATGAAATTTTGTCCTATCAGGTCTAAACAATCTTGTTTTTTTGAACATGAAGAGATAAAGAAGCCATTGCAATTGCTGGAAACACTAAGCCCACTAAAGGCACAAAAATAGAGGGTAAATTGAAATCTGTCATAGAATGGGTGCCTCGATTTAATATTTGTACCTGTTATAAAGATATTTTATCTTATGATAAGTATATCTATTATAAGTATTATTAAGTATATAATAAGTGCAAGGAATGTAGAGCTAAATAAGCGTATCTATTCACCTTTCTACAAGAAATAGATGGATGATAATCCGCTTTATTATTCTTGTTCTACCGCCCTTATTTTCTAATAAAGAGTTTCTTACGAGTTTCCTAAGGATTTGTTAGAATCCGATCCAACAGGAATTCATAGTCAAAAGTGTAGGTCCTCGGGAGATATAAAAATATGCAACACTTCCCTTATAGATTTGAATTATTCTATATATATTAATACGATATATATTAATATGAAAGAAGGGAACATGAAATTCTTTTGATTTTTTTTCCCAAGTCCATTCCGCGGAAGGAAGAATTCACTCTTTTCCTCCTGATAGGGGGTTCCTGATTACTAATCATGAATAGGGGTAGGATAAAAAATCTGCATCAAAAAAAGTCATTATCCGAAACTTCCTATAGAACTTATGTTACCAAAGAAAACTCCACTCTTCTTATTTTGACTTTGATTCCGATGAACTAAAGTTCGCTACAAATAACTGAGCCTAGCGCTCTACTTGAATTTTGATTCAAGGGAAAGAAACCGTGTAGCTGAAATAATTCACTCAGAACACCTTTTAAAGGATTACGTGGTACGATTGGATCAAATAAGCCCTTATGGAATAAATACTCAGCTGCTTGTGAACCGTCAGGTACTGTCTTATTCAATGTTTGTTCAATTACTCTTTTCCCCGCAAATGCAATGTAGGCATTGGGTTCAGCAATAATAATATCTCCCAACATACCAAAACTGGCCGTTACTCCGCCGGTTGTAGGAGATGTAAGGATTGATACATAGAATAACTTTTTATTGAATTGATAATCATATAAAGCGGAAGATATTTTAGCCATTTGCATCAAACTCAAACTTCCTTCTTGCATGCGTGCTCCTCCAGAAGCACACACCATAATAACAGGTAGAGATCTATTAGCAGCATATTCGATCAACCGGGTGATTTTCTCGCCTACTACGGATCCCATACTACCCCCCATGAACTGAAAATCCATAACCCCAATGGCTATGGGAATCCCATTTAGTTGACCTATGCCTGTTTGAACAGCCTCAGTTAAACCTGTCTTTCTTTGATACGAATTGATACGATCTCTATAAGGTTCCTCTTCCGAGTGAAATTCAATGGGGTCAATAGAGACCATGTCTTCGTCCATAGGATCCCAAGTGCCCGAATCAACCGAAAGTTCGATTCTATCTGAACTACCCATTTTCAAATGATATCCACATTGTTCACAAATATTCATTTTTGACCTAAAAAATTTCTTATAATTTAATCCATAACAATTTTCGCATTGAACCCATAAATGTCTGTATTTTTTATTTCCATCGAAATCATTAGATCTTCCTCTTATATTGAAATCACTGCCATTACCGCCAGTTCTTATACTAGAACTCCCCCTGTCACTATCACTTACACTTTCACCACTACAAATGTAACTATAAATATAACTGTAAATGTGATTGTCGCTACCACTCGAAATGTACTTATCAATACTGATTTCAGAACGAAGATAACTATCAATGCAACTATTAATGTGATTATTCCAACTATACGTAGTATCATACATATAATGATCATAGTAGCGATTGTCACTCTTAGACCCGCTATTCAGATAACTAGAAAAAGCAGTTTCTAGTTCACTCAGAAAAGAACTATCGTTGTCAATCTCAAAAACCCGATTTTCAATATCAAAATATACGGAATAACTGTTACCATTACTATCCCTAACTAAAAAAGTGTCATCAGAGATGAAACTCCAAATGTCCCTGACACCGAAAAAATGATCAACATTACTGCAACTATTACTTTCGCGCCAACCATGATTATGATTGTTTTTATTCGTATCATTTAGAATAGGATCTTCACTTCCACTGGTATTTCCAACAGGACGACCAAGACTGTCCATTGATTTACCTAGCCCACACCTGTGTTCTAACTCCTCGTTAGACAACATTGAATTGAACCACCATTTTCCCATAGATCCTTCCTGCCCCCTATTTGAAAATACAATAAATGAATAGTCATTCGACGAAAAATCATTTTACTATTTCATTTCCTATCGGAATACGCATATAGATCCAATCACTAGGATTATTAACTAATAACGAGTAACTATTGAACGAAAGAAATGATTTTGTGGGAGTCGGGAGTATCAATTCACTATATATGATGGAACTTTTTCTTCAATTATTATAAATAGAAGATAG